TCTTCGGAAAATTCACTTCAACTATGAGTGTCAAAAAAATAATACATTTTTGTAGAGTTGAAGAGAAATATCCCAATACATGTCTTATTTTTTTTTTTTCAATAATCCATATTTGTAGCAATGAAATACTAGTGTTCCTACCCCAAGTGATAGATGATTGATTACAAGATGGTATATATTCTTTATAAAGGACCAGAAATACCTTGCTTACGTATCATTGGGAAGTGCATTAACATAAATACGGCGGTAAGAAGAGGTAATACAAAAGTGTGTAAACTATAAAAACGAGTCAAAGTGGATTGTCCTACACTAGCACTTCCGCGTAATAACTCTACCAGAGGCGAGCCTATTACAGGAATAGCGTCTGGTACGCCTGTTACAATTTTTACTGCCCAATAACCAATTTGGTCCCGAGGTAAGGAATAACCAGTTACACCAAAAGATGCGGTCAATACACCCAAAACCACACCTGTAACCCAAGTCAATTCACGAGGTTTTTTAAAGCCGCCGGTGAGATACACGCGAAATACGTGCAGGATCATCATTAGGACCATCATACTTGCCGACCATCGATGAACTGATCGGATTAACCAACCAAAATTAGCTTCAGTCATTATATATTGAACAGAAGCAAAGGCCTCCGTAACGGTCGGACGATAATAAAAAGTCATAGCAAACCCGGTAGCTACTTGTACTAAAAAACAAGTAAGCGTAATTCCCCCTAGACAATAAAATATGTTGACGTGAGGAGGAACATATTTACTAGTTATATCATCGGCAATTGCCTGAATCTCAAGACGTTCTTCGAACCAATCATAGATTTTATTGAGATAGGTAAATCAAGGGGACCCCCCCGGAGAACCGTATATGAAAATTTCATCTCGTACGGCTCAAACAGAAACACCCAAATACTAGTTCTAACGGATGTGTGTAATATAAAGTTTGAAATTTATTAATTCTATGATTTATGATTCAATTTTTTTTTGAAGATACTAAAGAATAAAAATCCGAAAGCTCTTCTTTGTGGTTATAATGCCAAAAAATCAAGTCGGCTCATTCGTCTATATATTGATCGTTATAGGCCTCTTGAATCTTCTATTTACCTATTTTCTTTGGTGTTATTTATGTGTAATGCGGCTTTACTGCTGTTTTCTTTATTATTGATAGGAATTCTCTTGTTAAGACCCTATGAATTGATTAAAACCTCAGATTCATACTAAAACCACGATGATTCAATAAAACCCTTTCAAACTAAGTCTAAGTCCCAAAATTCCCTGAGTAAGAACCATTGGATCATCACTTATTCAATGAATAGATATAATGACTAAAAATCCAAACCAAAGAAACCTTTGTTTTGTCCTTTGATCAAAATAAGCATAAACGAAAGTTTGAAAGAATAAAAATATTTCTATTTATAACTTCTAACTCTTTGAAAAAAAAATTTTGAAGTCCGGACACGAGGTCTGACTATTAAGTATGAATCATAGTTCTAATAGTAATCTATTTCATATATTCCGTGCTCCAGATACTAGAATGAATATCCGACGAAGTAAAACCATCTCTATCAAGATGACAGACCCATTCTCTGTACTATCCATAGGATCATTTATACCAAGTCACACACTCATATTCCGGAAATACAGAAACAAAGAAATTCCACGGTCAAACTACCAAAATAGAATGGGATAAAAATCAGAAACCTAAACGCTTCACTTTGTATTGAAAAAGCCAGTTAATGGTTCTTGTGAATCTAATTCATTGAAATTCCATCCAGTAAAATGGAAGAATTATAAATCTCCAAAATAATAGATAGGAATATCGCGAATAGAGCCATTGCGAGACCCATCAAAGGAGTAGTTCCCCACCCAGGAGCTACTTTACCATATTCTGAATTCAATGGTTTCAATAAACTCCCCGCATTAGTTCGTTTTGGGCGGCCAGATCTAGAACTACCCTCAACGGTTTGTGTAGCCATAATATTTTATATTCAGTAAGATCTGTTGACTTTGTATACCATTCCGTTGTAAATAAATGATCTTATCATAGATCCATTGTGGTCTTAAAACTTTATAATGTCTTAAAACTATATAATCATGGAAACAGCAACCCTAGTTGCCATCTTTTTATCTGGTTTACTTGTAAGTTTTACTGGGTACGCCTTATATACTGCTTTTGGGCAACCCTCTCAACAACTAAGAGATCCATTCGAGGAACACGGGGACTAGTTGAAGTACGGATCCTCCAAATATTGGGAGGATCCGTACTTCAATTGAGATAATGACAAATCATTTCACCTTTTTAGTTGGAACTTTAGGCGGGTCTCGAAAAAAGATAGCGAAAAAAATTATTCCTAGAGTTGAGACTAAAAGGAATGTATAAACCAATGCTTCCATAGATTCGATCGTGGTTTACAATTATAGCTTCCATACCTGTTTATTTGGGATCGTCTCCCGGATAAATAAAGAACAAGAGTCAAAGAAAAGGCAGTGATTCAAATCAAGATTTATCTGGTACCCCATCTCAAAATCACAAAAAGAAAATAAAAATGAAAAGTAACAAGTAACAAAGCATATTGTATCAGACTACTTGTCTTCTTGTAGTTGGATCTCCAAGTTTTTGGAATGCTCCAAATTCCACTTGAGCATCTAAATCTGGATCAATACCAGCAAAAACATCTCGAAACAAGGTTCTAGCACCATGCCAAATGTGTCCGAAGAAGAAGAGCAAAGCAAACGAAGCATGTCCAAAAGTAAACCAACCCCGTGGACTGCTACGAAAAACACCATCGGATTTCAAAGTAGCACGATCTAATTCAAAAATCTCACCCAATTGAGCACGTCTAGCATATTTTTTCACAGTAGCGGGATCGCTATAACTGACTCCGTTGAGTTCGCCGCCATAGAACTCGACAGTTACACCTACTTGTTCGACACTATATTTAGATTCCGCCCTTCTAAAAGGAACATCGGCTCTAACAATTCCGTCTCCGTCTACCAAAACAACCGGAAATGTTTCAAAAAAAGTAGGCATACGACGTACAAAAAGTTCGCGCCCCTCTTTATCTCTAAAGATAGGATGTCCTAACCACCCAACAGCTATTCCATCCCCGTTGTCCATTGAGCCCGCTCTGAATAACCCCCCCTTTGCCGGATTATTGCCGATGTAATCATAAAAAGCTAGTTTTTCGGGAATTTTAGACCAAGCTTCAGATAAACTTTGATTTTCAGCCAACCCAGCACCAATTCTTCGATATATTTCTTGTTGGAAGTATCCTTGATCCCATTGATAACGAGTGGGACCAAATAATTCAATCGGGGTAGTTGCTGAACCATACCACATAGTTCCAGCAACTACAAAAGCGGCAAAAAAGACAGCAGCAATACTACTGGAAAGGACGGTTTCAATATTTCCCATACGTAATCCTTTGTATAGGCGTTGAGGTGGACGTACACTAAGATGGAATAGACCCGCCAATATGCCCAAGGTCCCTGCTGCAATATGATGAGAGGCTATTCCTCCCGGAACAAAAGGATCAAAACCCTCCACACCCCACGCTGGATTTACGGATTGTACCCTTCCAGTTAGTCCATAAGGATCGGACACCCATATTCCAGGACCATACAATCCTGTTACATGAAATGCACCAAAACCAAAGCAAGCCACCCCTGATAGAAATAAATGAATTCCAAAGATCTTAGGCAAATCCAAAGAGGGTTTTCCTGTACGTTCATCAGTAAATATTTCTAGATCCCAATACACCCAATGCCAGATAGCTGCCAAAAAGCACAAGCCCGAAAACACAATATGTGCCCCGGCCACACCTTCGTAACTCCAAATACCCGGATTCGTTACAGTACCCCCTGTGATACTCCAACCGCCCCATGAATTGGTTATTCCTAAACGAGTCATGAAGGGTATAACGAACATACCCTGTCTCCACATTGGATCAAGAACAGGATCAGAAGGATCAAAAACTGCTAATTCGTATAGAGCCATCGAACCGGCCCAACCAGCAACCAGAGCTGTATGCATTATATGGACAGAAATCAAACGACCGGGATCATTCAATACGACGGTATGAACACGATACCAAGGCAAACCCATGGAAATACCCCTTTATCAATGAAAAATAGACACAATGTAACTTTATTGCATTGGAAAAAACTATGCTGTGGACCCTCTTTTTAGTGGATTATCTTGGGGAAAGAATTAATATTTGTTTGATTTGTTTGATTCTTTTCAATTACTTTTAGTAATAATGAAACTATTTTGTTCGTAGGAACAAAAAGAAGCAGATCTATTCTACACCCGATAAGTACCAATACGCAATGGTAGGGGAGTTGATACCATTTTATATGAGTGAATGCATATATATATTTGTTCATCATTCAAAGGACTTATTTGTAATAATTTTCCTTTATTCATTTTGTTTTGTCTTCTTTATCTTTTTTTATAAACTTAGTCAATCTATGGATAAAATATGATAAAGGCCAATATTAGTAGGACACTAAATCCATTGTTACGCTTTCACATCAAAGTGAGATATAGTACTTAATTTTTCTTTTATTTAATGCCTATTGGTGTTCCAAGAGTACCTTTTCGAAGTCCTGGAGAGGAAGATGCATTGTGGATTGACGTATAGTGCGACTTGTCAGATATATTGGGTCATATGGTATTTCCCCATTCTCTTCCCCGATCGAGATATCCTCCCCTTCGCCCAAGAAAGATTGATTGAATTATCAAAAATTTGGAGCGTGAAGTTCAATTAGATCCATTTTTTCGGGAGGGTATACAGATTAATATTATCAATTAGAATAATTTATGGTTATCTTGGTTAGGCCAATAAAATGAAGTATCCAGGCTCCGTTTAGAAAAAAACCGGTAAAAAATCTATTTATGATTACTATTTCTATCATATTCTATTTCTTTATATATTTATAATAGAAGTGATCTCAAACTGTTAATCAATCGAGTAATATGATGAATGCATTGAATATCTGTTGTAAGACATGAAATAAATTGTAAAAAGGAAGTCGTAGCAAAAGGACGTGGTATTGGGGCATTTGTCATATATGTGCAAATCCAAATCGGGCGGATCTTTACTCGGAGTAGAGCATAAACCTAAAAAAATTGAAGAAGCCCATTCAGGAACAAGAAAATTACATCGCGATTGAGATTGTATCTCGATGAAACAATACATCAATGAAAAGTTAGTTAGATAAATTTAGTAATTTTTTTTATAGATAAACAAAACAGGACAAAACCCATCTTTTTTGAAAAATGAAAGAAAAGCCCCTTTTTATAAGTTAAAAGCCTGGTATGAAAAAAAAAAAAAAAATAAATAAATAAAAGAAAGCGCTAGAATCTACATCTACACATTGATTCTTTTTTTTTTTTTTTCGTTATTTTTGTTGAACCGTATGCATCAAAAGGTGCATGTACGGTTTCTAAGGGATACAACTTTATCCCAATCAACCGACTTTATCGAGAAAGATTACTTTTTTTAGGCCAAGGGGTTGATAGCGAGATCTCGAATCAACTTATTGGTCTTATGGTATATCTCAGTATAGAGGATGATACCAAAGATCTATATTTGTTTATAAATTCTCCTGGCGGATGGGTAATACCCGGAGTAGCTATTTATGATACTATGCAATTTGTGCGACCAGATATACAGACAATATGCATGGGATTAGCCGCTTCAATGGGATCTTTTATTCTGGTCGGAGGAGAAATTACCAAACGTCTAGCATTCCCTCACGCTTGGCGCCAATGAGTTTTTTATTTGATTTGAGAGAAAAAAGAAGACTATGCCTTCGCGCTATATGAAATATTAATATTAAGTAATAATAGCATGGCACTTCGAATTCGATATGATAAATTTTTTTAACCCTTAAATTATGTATCGAAAGAGTAGTATGAGATAAAAGGTATTTCCGATTTTATCTAATCTATCGGGAGGCCTATTTCAGCGTCACAAACTTTTTTGTTTTCACGCCGGGAGGCTCTTAACAATATTTAGGTTATGAAAGAATATGAAAATAAAAAAAATCTTGTTTTTTTATTTGAAAAAAAAAAAAAAGAAACTTTGGGATTGCTAAATAACAGACGAAATAAATATATAAAGCAACGGAGCCATCATAGTATTTTTGAACTACTCCAAAAACAAAAAGAAGGGTGGTTATTGGATCATTTACCAACCCGAATAGACCCTATATTTAATTTATTTGATATTTAAGTAAGGTAAAAACGAATTCCATTATAGAGCCGTATGCAATGCGTAAAAGATGCCTGTACGGTTGTTCAATTATATATTTTATTATTCTTTATCTCTTCACCTTATCATCATGCGAGATAGAATAAAGATTTATTATGTTATATCATCAGGGTAATGATCCATCAACCTGCTAGTTCTTTTTATGAGGCACAGACGGGAGAATTTATCTTGGAAGCGGAAGAACTTTTGAAGATGCGCGAAACCATCACAAGGGTTTATGTACAAAGGACAGGCAAACCCTTATGGGTTGTATCCGAAGATATGGAAAGAGATGTTTTTATGTCAGCAACAGAAGCCCAAGCTCATGGAATTGTTGATCTTGTAGCGACTGAATAAAAAAGAAAAAATAACAAAAATTTAAGACGAATTGGTGATTTGAGATTTTATCTTCTTACCGGATTTAATATTCTATTCATTAATTTAATATTCTATTCATTAATCTATTTAATATTCTATTCATTAATCTATTAATATAGAAATAAAATAATTCATAATCATCCGGTTAAGATCGATCTAAACCAGCCCATTATGTATATGATTCAATATGCCAACTATTAAACAACTTATTAGAAACACAAGACAGCCAATCAGAAATGTCACGAAATCCCCCGCTCTTGGGGGATGTCCTCAGCGACGAGGAACATGTACTAGGGTGTATGTGCGACTCGTTCAGATCATGGGCTAGGACAAAAGAAAGAAAACAATTGATCCAGTATCAACGATCAGTACCAGTGAATAGACTAGAATGGAAGAACTCCATTCAATATCTAAAAATCAAAAAGATCTATCCTTCTATTGTGGTATCAAATGTATGGTTTCCGTTGGTGCAAATCCAATCAACTCCGTTTTAAATTTAAGATGAGAAAGAATTCTCCATTGATAGCAAATGATATCCATTAAGCAGGGGAAATACTATTTTAAAAAGCAGAAAAATTATGCCTTACTCTTGCAAGAACGGACTAACAGGGTCAGCTACTCAGCTAATCTTCATAATTAAATACCGTTACTGTATAAGTAGATCTCATTGTGAAAGACCTCGTACTGGATAATTATGGGTAGAGCCAAAGAGTGTGAACTGTACAAGTTAACAATAACATTGATTAAATGAAAGAAGGGCTCCGGTGTATAGAGAGGACCTCACCGTTTAAGAAGTAACCATAGAAACGATGGAACCCACTATATCCATTTATATTTACTACTTTTATGTGTTTTTGATACCTAATATCAATACAATTTTTTCTAGGCATTTCACCTAGAAAAAAAAAAAAAATCGTGGTCGGGAAGGTTATAGTAGCAAAAGCCATTGGAATTTAAATTTTATACATTGGAAGAATCCGTTTTGTTATTAATAGACTAGGGGAAGGGAATAACTGAAAGAAAGGAAATCGATTAGTTATTCATCAAAGTTTCATTTATTCAATGACCAGAATTAAACGAGGGTATATAGCTCGAAGACGTAGAACAAAAATTCGTTTATTTGCATCAACCTTTCGAGGGGCTAATTCAAGACTTACTCGTACTATTACTCAACAGAAAATAAGAGCTTTGGTTTCGGCTCATCGGGATAGAGGTAGACAAAAGAGAGATTTTCGTCGGTTGTGGATCACTCGGATAAATGCAGTAATTCGCGAGAATATAGTATACTTAAGTTATAGTAAATTTATACACAATCTGTACAAGAGACAGTTACTTCTTAATCGTAAAATACTTGCACAAATAGCTATATTAAATAAGAGTTGTCTTTATATGATTTCCAATGAGATCATAAAATAAAGAGATTGGAAGGAATCCGTTGGAATAGATTAAATGGAGTTCCTTGGAGAATGAACTCTGGGAAGGTAGAGTAGAAATTAGTATGATAAAATATGATAAAGTCATCAAAATGAAGAAAGACGTTAAATAAAAAATATTTATTACTCTTCTCCCATTTTTTTTCTTACGACAGGACATTTCGATTTTACGATTTTTCGAACAAAAAAAAAAAACGTCAATCCGCATTTGAGTTTGGATTGGAATTTCATTTTGATTCAATTCAATTGAAGAGTCAACCTATTTTTTTTCTGGTTCTAAGACCAGCAGCTCTAGCGGTTGACTCGCTTCTTTCAAATTGTTTCTCATTATTAAGAAAAGGTAACGGAGATAAAATACGAGCTTGTTTTATAGCAATAGTAATTAATCGTTGTTGTTTTAAGGTCAATCTATTCACCCGTCTAGATAATATTTTTCCTTGTTCGCTAATAAATCGACTAATTAAACTCATGTTTCTATAATCAATTCGATCCCCCGATTGGATCGGAGGCAAACGCCTACGAAAAGATCGCTTAGATTTAAGAAAGATTCGCTTGGATTTATCCATGGTTTGTTTATTCCTTATCCTGAAAATCCCAATCCTATTTCTTAATTCTACATCATCTTTGATCCGATCGAAATAGGATTTGGTTTGTTTATATTTATTTGTTTATATTTAAATAAATTAATTGTTTATATTTATAAAATATTTGTTTATATTTAAATAAATTAAAAAAGAAATTATATATATATATTGTTATATATAATATGTAATTTTGCATCTTCCTTGGAAAACTGACACACGAGCGATCGGTTCGATCTATTTCTTTATCTCCCCATGAATCGTATGTTTGTAACAACAGGGACAGAATTTTCTCAATTCCAATCGACTAGGCGTATTGTGTCGATTCTTTTGAGTAATATATCTGGAAATGCCCATTGATTCCTTATTAACACGATTTCGAACACAACTGGTACATTCCAAAATAACCGTTACTCGGACATCTTTACCCTTAGCCATGAACCTCCTTTGGTTTTTGATTCACTCAATTCTTTAATTTTCCGACCCGAAGCAAGGAAGAAGAAAGGACACAAAAATAGAAGCAGGTAACTCGAAATCAAATTATGAAAGAAATATTTTGTTGCAATCAATATATCAATATAGTAATAAATAATAATAGTAATAAATAATAAGTAATATAATGATTTCTAACTATATTTCTAATTTTTAATTGCCGTACAGTATTTCATTTTCAGTTAAGTATCTTGTATGATATTGTTGCCCCAACCACCGCATTTCCATTCTATTATTAATTTAATTTGAGCCTGAGCCCGAGTTCATAGTTTCACTGAGGGTGAAACCGCTTTTTCTTTGTTTTTTTTTTTTTTTTAGAAAAGTAAAAAAAAAAAACAAAGAAAAAAAGAAGGAAGGGGTAGGGATTAGTTACAGATATTTGATTGTATCTCTAATCTTCTTCCCCCTTCCCATATCAATAGCTAGAATGAAAAAAAGGGGAATATCAACGCATCCGGAAAAAAACGATTGATCTCTATCAATAAACCTGCTAAAGACCCGAACCATAGAGTACTTACTACCGGTGCCGCGGAGAGATATGTTTTTAGATCTCGCATTTTAAAAACTCCTCTTTCTGTATTCGTTATTGTAATTTTATTGTAATTTGTAATATATAATGGTAATACATATATGACCGGATGTGTATATGTAGTTAATGACTTACCACTTGTACGCGGAGTTCCTAATTCAAATTGAAATGTACAAAATAGATATTTATTAAAAGAAAAAAATACGTCCATTTCCGCCTTAAATTCCTAAAAAAATATTAATTTTTTGTGGTAGATTTCATATTTATTTCATACTTTATATAAGTCTTTTACCATATTATATGTTTGTTATATGATATACGAGACCAAAAGGAAGAAGGAAGAAATGATAAGATAGTTTGCGTATATCAATGTAGGAAATAAAGATGTGGAAAACAAGACAGGGATTCTCTACAATGACACTGTAGACCAATTGAAAGGGATGTAGCGCAGTTTGGTAGCGCGTTTGTTTTGGGTACAAAATGTCACGGGTTCAAATCCTGTCATCCCTACCTATTACTTATCTTCTGAGCAGTAACGAGGGATCAATTGAGATCAATTAATAAAATTGTACATACATAATTAAATAAATATTTCATTTTTATTTTTTATAGTATATATATATGCAAGATAAATTGGGGTTACAAAATATTTATTGTGATAATAAAGCGCTCTTAGTTCAGTTCGGTAGAACGTGGGTCTCCAAAACCCGATGTCGTAGGTTCAAATCCTACAGGGCGTGATTCTGTGTTCTTGTTAATCGCGGGAGGTCAAAATTAGGTTGCTGCTCAATTATTTTAGTGTAATTTTGACCTCCCGCGGATTAAAGGAAGTAGGAGGTCAATAAAAAACGAGATGTTAATTAATCAAAGATCCAACTGATCACCACGTCTGTATTGTAAATAGGCAGTTACGAATAATCCAGCCAAAGTAATAGGAATTAGACCTAAGACGATTCCAAATAGAAAAACTTCAATCATTTCAATTTGTTTGAAAGGGGGAAGGGAGAGGTAATATTTATCCTTAAATATTAATCTGTATTGACTATACATCTCAATGACCAAGAATTGGTAAGGGACTGGAGAATATATGAACTACCATAGAAAGATTTTTTTATAAATTGTTCATTAAATTAATTTCAAATAAGTCGTATCTTGCTCAGACCGATAAATAGAGCTGAGGTTATAGTCAAAGATGCTAGTAGAAAACCGAAATAACTAGTTATAGTAGGCATGAAAAGGCTAAATGAAATATGTTCTTTTTATACATATGTTTCTAAAGCACTTCCCTAAGTTTCAATTTTTGAAAGATACGAGGATAAACAAAAATACCAACCAATTGAAAGGATAAATTCAATTGAAAATATTTGATTCATCAATTATTATAGACGATACTAATAAAAATAGAGTAACATAAGTAAGAAATCAATTAATCATCTGTGACATTTACCCATCCCACGCTTTTGAATCAATAGATTCATCGGTCAACTCTTGAGTTGACTGAACTAATATATGTATATAACTAACTATATGTATATATAGAATATTAGAAAAATAAAGTAAGAACGTTTTTTATAACTTCATTCACAAAATGAAACTCTCTTTGAATCACTCTGGAATAAAATTGGAAAATAAGTTTGATTGTTTTTTATTGTATCGAAATATCGAATCCATTTTTTTTTTCGAACGACACTTCTAATGCACTTTTTTTTTTACTTTAAAGCGAACTCAGTAGTAGTTCATTCACATAATCTCGCGATTGAAAAGAAAAAAGTATCGCACGATAAGATCAATCGAAACTGGGTTTTACATTTTATCTTTCCATATTACAAAGACCCATCTTTGTAATTAGGTCACGAAGGACCCCCTTGGGGGGCTAATAGAATAATGCGTGCATCACGAATATTTATTGTTTTTTATTTATTCGTTGTTCCTCTTTCTTTCTTCGTTGTTCCTCTTTCTTTCATTGAATCTACTATTGTTACTTGTTACTGGGTGGCCAACCAATTCCTAAAAAAAAAAAAAGATTCCAACAAAAAACATCTTATACAACCACAAAACGTATGTTTTTAGATGTAACGTCTAATTGAATCGTAAGAATATGAGAATCTCCTTCATAAATTATTGGAAACCAACCTGTCGAATTCACATTTTACTTGATCTTCAGTTTCTACTGAAGAAAATCTTTATACTACAGGAATTTGAGGAATTTTATATTAAATGGTACAAAATTCTACATCGACAAGCAACAAGAAAAGAAGAAAGAAATTATCTAACACTTCATTTCGATATTGATTGTGAAATTGCATTGCTGTGTCAGAAGAAGGATAGCTATACTGATTCGGTATACTCTAAAAACACCCTTGGTACAATATTGACGATCTCACAAAGATTGGTTTCAGTAAATTTCCATTTACTGATTTAATCTTTTACGGAATCGGCCCCCCCCCTGACTGTACAAGAATATGCGGAGCTCAACATGTCTGGAAGCACAGGAGAACGTTCTTTTGCGGATATTATTACCAGTATTCGATACTGGGTCATTCATAGCATTACTATACCTTCCTTATTTATTGCGGGTTGGTTATTCGTCAGCACGGGTTTAGCTTACGATGTATTTGGAAGCCCTCGCCCAAACGAGTATTTTACAGAAAGCCGACAAGGAATTCCATTAATAACTGGCCGTTTTGATCCTTTGGAACAACTCGATGAATTTAGTAGATCTTTTTAGGAGGCCAAAATGACTATAGATAGAACCTATCCAATTTTTACAGTGCGATGGTTAGCTGTTCACGGACTAGCTGTACCTACCGTTTCTTTTTTAGGGTCAATAT